TCCAATACTCAGCGGCTTGATCGAACCAAGCCTCCGCAATTTCAGAATCTCCCTGTCGAATGGCCTGTTCTCCCCGGTCGGAATAGGGGGTTCAATTCCTTCCCTTAGAACCGTACTTGAGAGTTTACTACCTCATACGGCTCAGCATTCAATTCTTGTGGTGTCCCATTTTTTTAATCTACTCTAGATAATCTAATATCTAATTGAATAATGAGATTTTTCATAGATCTATCCAATTTTTTCTCGGGTTAACCAAAAGAGGTTAATTACATGAGTTTCAAACTTTCATTTTGATTCAAAATCCGTTTTTTTAGTTTTATCTTTTCTCCCACCTTCAGAAGAATAAAGCATAAGCATTTCCACTCTCGCTAGAATTTTCTGAAAGTTAACTATCTCGGTTTCATAGAAAAATTTATATAGAATTTTCGAAAAAGACTTTTCTTTATTATGAAGAAAAGTCTTACTATCTTTGGGATCTGCTGCTACACCGCTGCTCAATCCTTTAGGGGATCGCCTTTATTACATAAGTCGATTCCTACCTTTTATCTTATATCATCACAAAAGTAAGTAAGCAGTTCTTATTGTATCGGCCCAAAACCTCACTAATTGATCTTTACGGTGCTTTCTCTATCAATTAGATCCTTTATCCATAGAATAAAGTATCTAGGCATATCCATTTCTTCATATTTCGACTTCTATGAAGTTCCTTTTTTCTTTGCTACAGCTGATAAAAATCGTTTTTTTTTACGATGCATATGTATCAATTTTTTTCTCGGCATTTTTTCTAGTATTTGCTAGTGGATTCGCTCTTTTCTCTTCCCCCGTTTCTTTCTATAGTGGAGATAGTCGCACGTAATGACAGATCACAGCCATATTATTAAAAGCTTGGGGTAAGAACGGGTTTCGTTCTAGTGCCCGAAAATAATATTCCAAAGCTTTCGTGTGTTCTCCATTACTTGTGTGGATAAGGCCTATGTTATAGAGTATATAGCTTCGATCATAAGGATCAATTTCTAGTCGCATAGCTTCATAATAATTCTGTAAAGCTTCCGCATAATTTCCTTCTGACTGAGCCGACATCCGTTACGGTCGTCTTCGATTCAAAGAATCTCCGTTTCAGAACCGTACGTGAGATTTTCACCTCATACGGCTCCTCCCTTATGTGCATAATGAGAATAATACATGGAATCAAAAAAGATTGAAATATTCGCATTATTGACTGAGCGGGGCTAGTGTTTTTACAAGAAATCTCTAGCCAACCTTCCCGCAAAAGATCTTTTCTTAACATCAAACGTGTTGATACTAGATAAAAAAAAGGTAACTTCAACAATTTCTTTGTCCCTCACGCCCCTTAATTTCGAGGAATTCGTCACTTCAACAGTCTTCGATGGTTATACGTGTATCCAAAATACGAACGAGATGGATGTTTGTTGGCCCAACCATTCTTCTGAGTTCCGATCTTGATAAGGAAAGGGTATCAAATTTCTAACAAAGTTTTCGTGTTGTTGATTCCTAGGCGTAGTGCTTCTTCCTCTATGCCACCTATTGGTACTCATGGAGCGGGGTTGACCTGCAATACATAAATAACCCACATAGGTGTAACCTTTCGCTCAATACTAGAATCGCCAATTGAAGCATCTGAGGCTGCATTAATCGTGGATACACGACAGAGGGAGTTGTTTTTTTACAAACTTCACCCCCAAAAAGCGTAAATTTTTTTTTTACTTTTTTCTTTATTTTCTATCCCGAATCACGTGTCTTTCTTCTAAGGATCAAACAAATAAGAATAATCAAATCGCACCATCTCTGTAATAGGTAAATGCCTCTTTTTCCCCTGAAGTTGTCGGAATTATTCGTAATAAGATATTGGCTACAATTGAAAAGGTCTTATCAATAAAATTTCCATTTATCCTTGATCTAGGCATAGATAGCAATCCATTCTATAATTCTTTTCATTACCTCTCGTGAGAAAATGATCCCACAAACAAAGGAATTGCACAGTACGAAATAACATAAAAACAGACTCATTAAAAAAAAATAGGATCGTTTACTCAAATTCTTTCTTTTTGCCAGGCATGAATAATAAGAAATATTTGAATCCGATTCGATTTCATCCAAATGGAGTAGTATAAGAATGAAGGGAACTATTCCGATTCCATCAAAATGGAAGAATCAAAGCATTTTTCCTAGAGATTAAGATAATTCAAGAATTTTGGATTGACTAAGGAAAAAGAATCGAATAATCATTTGATGATGAAAATAGAATAACGGCCTATTTTGTGTTGTGTGCACACCGGGTATACACTATCCAATCAAATATAAAAATCCCCGTGGGTGGTTTATGAATTTTCAATCAATCTCCAAGGTAAGGGGTTAAGAGATCTAAAACTGGAAAATAATTTTCGAATTCCAGTTTTATGGAATCCGGAAATAGACTGATAGTTTCAACAGAAGCATGATCTAAAGGTATCCATTAACCATAGTCTAAAAAAAATAGATA